GTTCCAGAAGATGTTAATGGTAAGCAAGAAGATTGTTTACGAAGAAACAACAAGAAAAATTCATATTCTGATACATAAGAGTTATATAGGAATCGAAATAGTCTTTTATTTTCTTTTTTCAAAAGAAAAATCGATTTCATTGAAGTAATAAGACTATTCCAATTCGAATAGTAGTTGAGAAAGAATCGCAATAAATGCAAAGATGGAACATCTTTGATCCGGTATTGAAGGAGTTGAACCAAGATTTCAAAATGGATAGGATAGGGTATTTCTATATGTGATAGATAATGTAAATGCAAAAATTTGTCTTCTAAAAAGGGAAATATTGAATGAATAGATCGTAAATTCTGAAACTTTGGTGTTTCTTTTTCTTTCGGACAAGATAATTCTCGTAGCGAGAATGGGATTTCTACAACGATCGCAAACCCCTCAGATAGAATCTGAGAATAAAACTCAGAATAAAAAAAATTGTTGTAATCCAACAATCGATCTTGGTTAGGATGATTAACCGAGTTAATCCAAAAATTCTGCTGATACATTCGAATAATTAAACGTTTCACAAGTAGTGAACTAAATTTCTTGTTATTACAACTAACAATTTCCACAGGTTCGGAACCTTTTAATCCATAATCATGGGCAAATGCATAAATATACTCCTGAAAGAGAAGTGGGTAAACGAAGTATTGTTGACGAGATTTCTGTTTTTCTGAATACCCTTCCAATTTTTCCATTTGTATTTCTACTTGAATCAGAAAGAAGAAGCATTTCTCGGTTTCTCAAATGATGATACATAGTGCAATATGGTCAAAACAGGGTGTTGCATTTTTTAATACAAACCCTGGAAAGAAAAGGAATCTAATCCACAGATCTTTTCCTTTTCTATCCAATTAGTTTATGTTTGTTCTAATTACAAAAGAGAACAAATCTTTTATTTTTGCAGGCCAATCGCTCTTTTGACTTTGGAATCCAGCCTCTTTATCAATATACTGCTTCTTTTACACATTCAATCCATAACATCCCTTTTCAATCTATAATCAAGAATAATTAGGATTTCTAAAAAAAAAAAAAAGAAAAAATCAAGGGTCCGTTCATAGGAAAACCCAACCTTTCCCCGCATCAGGCACTAATCTATTTTTAACGTCTAATTAGATCGGGGAATCATTTCAATTAAGAAGTTAAGCTCGTTGCTTTTTATTTTACCAGAATTGGAGCCAGGCTCTATCCATTTATTCACTAGACCCAGAAAATAGGAATTTTTTATTCCATTCCAAAAATCAAAAATAAGAAATTGATTTTATTACGACATGCTATTTTTTCCATTCATTACCCTTGAGGATCAGTCGTGGTCTTCTAGACTCTACCAAGAGTCTGGACGAATTTGTTGCTTCATCCAAATGTGTAAAAGATCATAGTCGCACTTAAAAGCCGAGTACTCTACCATTGAGTTAGCAACCCAGATAAAATAGGATCTTAGATACGATCGAAACCCAAAAATCAATGGAATTACACCGCACGCTCCTGTCAAAACATTGAACTAGCAAAACATTAAAAGAAAGATTTTATCGCCCATTAAAAACACTCAAATGCCAAAATGAACAGGTCCGGCTAAATTTCACTAAGGTTAAAAAAGGAGCGGCCCCAATCACGATAGCAAAATTGTCATTTTTTTAGCAATTTATATTTCTTTATATAAATAAATCTTGTATGAGAGTACATGCAAGAGGGACAACCTTATCATTTGAGCGAAGTGTAGACAGAAAAACCTAATATGGAGTGAGGATAAAGAGACCTATCTATCTACAAATTCTATTTGTTCAATAGACCTTTGTCAATGGAAATACAATGGTAAGAAAACAAATTAGATAGAAAAAGTAAATAAAATAAGGGCTTATGTTGGATTGGCACGACATAAATCCAGTCAAAAATAGGACTAAGAAAGAGGCAAATTGTGTCTAAATAATTAGACAACGAGGGATACTAGTGATCCTCTCCTACTTTTTTATTCATTTAGTTCTTCAATTAACTCAAAGTTCCTTCTTTTTCTTTAAAGAATTCTGCCTTCCTTAAAATATCATAAACAGTTCTTGTAGGTTGAGCACCCTTTTCAAGGAAATAGAGAATAGCTGGAACATTTAAACAAGTTTGATTCTTTATCGGATCATAAAAACCTACTTTTCGAAGATCTCTTCCTTCTCTTCGAGATCGAACATCAATTGCAACGATTCGATAGACAGCTTATTGGGATAGATGTAGCTAAACAATGCCCCCCCTAGAAACGTATAGGAGGTTTTCTCCTCATACGGCTCGAGAAAAAGATTCGAATTTCTGTCTATAATACAAGTAGATAGAAATTAGACTATGACTTGCATTAATTTCCTTACAGAAAAAACAAATTTCATTTATACTCATGACTCAAGTTGGTTAATTTTGACTGACAGACTTAAAAGGAAAAATCCTTCCAAATTTTTTGAGTCGTCTCTAAACTCTTTTCTTTGTCTCATCTCGAACGAATTGACTTTTATTCCTTATTCTGATCCAATTCTATTGTTGAGACAATTGAAAATCGCGTTTACTTGTTCCGGAATTCTTTATCTTTGATTTGTGAAATCCTTGGGTTTAGACATTACTTCGGGAATTCCTATTCTTTTTTCTTTCAAAAGAGTAGCAACATACCCTTTTTTTCTTATTTCCTTCGATAAAGCATTTCCCTCTTCTATAGAAATCGAATATGGGCGATTGATTCTGATAAACTTTTAATTGAAAGAGTTTTTCCAATCTTCCAAAATTGGACTTTCTTCTTATTTTAACCTTTCGATTTCTATATTAAGGATAGACTGACAAAGTTGGCCTAATTTATTAGTTTTCACTAACCCTAGATTCTTTCCCTTGATAAAAAATCAATTCTGTCCTCTCGAGCTCCATCGTGTACTATTTACTTACAAACAACCCAGCGCAAATTTGGTTCGGGACGAATAGAACAGACTATGTCGAGCCAAGAGCATTTTCATTACTATGGAAAATGATGGATAACAAAATCCACAATCGATCATGTCCTTCAAGTCGCACGTTGCTTTCTACCACATCGTTTTAAACGAAGTTTTACCATAACAAACATTCCTCTAATTTCATTGCAAAGTGGTATAGGGAATTGATCCAATATGGATGGGATCATGAATAGTCATTGGTTTAGTTTAGTTTTTTGTATACTAATTCAAACTTGCTATCTATGGAGAAATATGGATAAAAGAAATAAGTATTTATCGGGGAAGACTCCGCAAAGATCCAATTTATTTAAACCCATATTCTATCATATGAAGGAAAGGAAACATAGTTCGAAAAAGACGAATAAACAAGTTTGCTTAAGACTTATTTTTTATTGAATTTCCATCCTCAACAGAGGACTCGAGATGGTCAATCCTGAAATGAGAAGCGAAGGATCGACTCTTCTCCAACAAATAAACTATCAACCTCAAAAAAAGTTTAATTAATTTAATTACTATATTAGAATTAGATTAGCAATATATTTTTCCATAACAAAAACTATTAACTAAATAAACTATTCCAATGAAAAGATTGAAAGTTTTTTGGTAGTTATAGAATTCTCGTACTTCTTCGACTCGAATACCAAAAGAGGGAAAAAAATGAAGTAAAAAAAAAAACACATTTCGTGTAAAGTCAAATTAAGGCCTTTGCTTTTACTTATAGCATTCTTTCTTTTACCTAAAAGAAGCAACTCCAAATCAAAAATCAGGAGAAGTATGATTTTTTGAATCCATTCTATCCAACGAACAGTTCTTACCTTATCCTTACCAGAATGGATCATTCTGGATATTTAAAGAATCGCAGATCGAGATGGTTTTCGCTTAACCAAAGAGGGGCCCTTTTTACTAATAATATAATACAACAAAAATCTATCTCTATCATAAAGGGATAGGTCTCATTTTTTATACAGTGTTTTACGTCAAGTTTAAAATTTTTTCAATTAATTCGAAAGCCGAGTAGACAGAATATATGAATTTCTCTCTAATCCTCACATTCCATTGATTTAGAAATGGATATTTGCAAATCAGATAATATCTAAAATACAAAAATGGAGTTCCTATCCATAGAATAGAAACCCTTTTTCTTTTTTCGCAAGCCGATCTTGGTCAAAAGTTTTAAGACCTGTGCTGAAACTAAAAACTTCCTATTCTTTAATCTGGCCATGAAATATAGAATTAGGATACCCCCTTTATTTTCTTTTTATTTACTTACTTTAGTTCTTTAGTTCGGGAAAAATAAATAGGGGGTCCTTCTTTTCTTTCACATTAGATGTCAAATGTATCATGTAAGAATTCCCCCTTCATGGATATGGAGCATAAAGTTTATCTAAGAAGTTCGAATTTCAAAACACATATGAGTAATGAGTAGTAGTAGGGGCATATCCTGAATGTGACTGATAGACCCAATTTTTCATGAAAATAAAGATATTCAATTTGACTGGACTTGACACTTGATTATGTTTTCTGAGAAAGAAAAAGAATGCTTAGAAATGCATCTAATCTAAGAGTTCATAAGAGATAATTATTCTCTTTAATAAACTTTCTTTTGTCTCGTGTGGGGTACAATATGATTTCATCTTTCGTTTCATCAGAAAAAATCTGGGACGGAAGGATTCGAACCTCCGAGTAACGGGACCAAAACCCGCTGCCTTACCACTTGGCCACGCCCCATTTCTGGTTTTATGCGACACTAATAAACACTATTATGTTTATTTGTTATTCGTCAATCCCACTTCAATTACATAAAAAATGAGGGATACTCTCTTGCTAGGATTCTAGACATGCGGATAATATAGAATCCAAAAAATGCATTGATCATTACATGGAATTCTATTAAGATATTATATGAAAGTCGAATTTCTTCCATTCTCATTTGAGAGTGCGAATACAAGGAGGTATTTTGCGTTTGGGAAAGTCCGAAGAAAAAAGGATTTTGAACCCGCCTTTTCTTTTTTCCCTTAGAAAAATAACTCAATCAAAATCCAATTATCTACTCTACAAGAACGAAATGCTTGTTATGCCTAATATACTTAGTTTAACCTGTATCTGTTTTAATTCTGTTCTTTATCCGACTAGTTTTTTCTTCGCCAAATTGCCCGAAGCTTATGCCATTTTCAACCCAATCGTGGATTTTATGCCTGTCATACCTATACTCTTTTTTCTATTAGCCTTTGTTTGGCAAGCTGCTGTAAGTTTTCGATGAAATCTTTACTACTCTGTTCTGTCTGCCAAATTGAATGATGTATTCATTCCAAAAAAATTCTAAAAATGAATAAAAGCCGAGAAGTCTTATATTATGAACCTTCGATTCTAAAATTCTAATTCTTCTACATTGAATGTATAGCTGCAGCAATAAATTGGGATCCGCCTTTCTACCCCACCCCCTGCACCTACGTTGAGCAGGTACCTTTAGGTACCCACACAATACCTAACCTAATTTTTGATATTGATAAGAGTGCTTATTATAAATCAATTCTTGCAATTTTTTTCAAGAATTGATTTTTGCATTTTTAGGTGTAAAAATAAACAAAACCCATCCTAGTGGATCTGTGTGGTAAGGAAAAACGGGTAATCTATTCCTTAAAAAAAAATCTTGGAGATTATGTAATGCTTACTCTCAAACTTTTTGTTTATACAGTAGTGATATTCTTTGTTTCCCTCTTTATCTTTGGATTCTTATCTAATGACCCAGGACGTAATCCTGGGCGTGAGGAGTAAAAATCCAAATTTTTTTGGAATTTTTTCTTACAAATTGGATTTGTTTCGTACATTTATCTATGAGAAAATCCGGGGGTCAGAATTCCTTCCAATTCGAAAGTCCCAAATGATCCGAGGGGGCGGAAAGAGAGGGATTCGAACCCTCGGTACAAAAAAATTGTACAACGGATTAGCAATCCGCCGCTTTAGTCCACTCAGCCATCTCTCCCCGTTCCAAATCGAAAGGTTTCCGTGATATGACAGAGGCAAGAAATAACGATTGCAAAAAATCCTTCCTTTTTCTTTCAAAAGTCCATAAAAATTATATTGCCAATTCCATTTTAATTATATTCTTTTTTCTTAATGTTAATAAAAAAAAGAAGAAAATTCTTGTTTTTTCTTTCTAAAATTCGATATTGGCTGAGAAACAATCAGATAGATTTTCTCTTCAGCGGGCATTTTCATATAGGACTTGTTATAATAAAACAAGCAGGTTATATAAAAAATAAAAAACTCTTTTTTCGATTATTTATAAACAAAACAAAAAGGGTTCTTATCAAACCCACCATAAAATTGGAAAGAAAGATAAAGTAAGTAGACCTGACTCCTTGAATGATGCCTCTATCCACTATTCTGATATATAAATTCGATGTAGATGAAATTGTATAAGCGGATTTTTTGTATTTCCTTAGACTTAGACCGCGCAAGGCAAGAATTTTTCGCTATTTACGATTTCATATTCTTGTTACTAGATGTTCTATAGGAATAAGAAGAAATCGCAACTCCTTTCCGCTACACATAAAAATTGATTTCGAAAGTCAATTTTTTTTTTTTCAATATCTTTCTTTTTTTTTCAGAATCCAATTTTTGTTCTTCCACCCATGCAATAGAGAGCGAGTGGGAAAAGAGGGGTTACTTTTATTTTCATTTTTCCTAAAAAGATAGGCTTTGAAATAGGAGTCATGGAATAATGCTGAATTCAAATGTTTATTTCTATAGTATAAGAAAAACTAATCGAATCAAATTCATGGATTTACCACGACCTCGGTTGTGACCCCATAGATAAAAATAAAAAATTTCTATCTTCGAGACCTTTGAAAAAGGGCATTGAACGAGAAAGAAATCGTCCACAGATAATCAAACTATCGTATGCCTTGGAAGTGATATGAGGTGCTCGGAAATGGTTGAAGTAATTGAATAGGAGGATCACTATGACTATAGCCCTTGGTAGAGTTACTAAAGAAGAAAATGATCTATTTGATATTATGGACGACTGGTTACGAAGGGACCGTTTCGTTTTTGTAGGATGGTCCGGCCTATTGCTCTTTCCTTGTGCTTATTTCGCTTTAGGGGGTTGGTTTACAGGGACAACTTTTGTAACTTCTTGGTATACCCATGGATTGGCTAGTTCCTATTTGGAAGGTTGTAATTTCTTAACCGCGGCAGTTTCCACCCCTGCCAATAGTTTAGCACACTCTTTGTTGCTACTATGGGGCCCGGAAGCGCAAGGGGATTTTACTCGTTGGTGTCAATTAGGCGGTCTGTGGACTTTTGTCGCTCTCCATGGGGCTTTTGCACTAATAGGTTTCATGTTACGTCAATTTGAACTTGCTCGGTCTGTTCAATTGCGGCCTTATAATGCAATTTCATTCTCTGCTCCAATCGCTGTTTTTGTTTCCGTATTCCTTATTTATCCACTGGGGCAATCTGGTTGGTTCTTTGCGCCGAGTTTTGGCGTAGCAGCGATATTTCGATTCATCCT